CTGCTTCCTAAGAGCAGCGTGTCTACCAATTTCACCATAGCGGCTTGTGCTTGTCTTGAATTCATAATAGCCTATGAATAAGGAATCGTCTAGATTTAAGAATTAAATTGGGTGTAATATTTTTTTTTTCAAATTGATGAATAAAAATTTGTTCAACTAAGTATTTGAAGGTTCATTATTTGAATTTTAGGCTAGGGTCTTAGTTTTATTGTGTATTTTCTATTTCTACTTTCCTCGACTTGAACTCTTGTAAAACTAGATAGTCCTACTATGAATTAAGGGATAGAACCCCCTCAAAAAACATTTTTCTTTTAATGAATCGTTTTTGATTTATTTGATTTCAAAAGGGGAAACCAAAAAATAAAATTTTTCATTTTTTGAATCATTCAAAATTGACACATATTTATCCAGAAAATTTTCACTAAGTTTTTTGCGTGGATTGATGGCGAGATATAGATGGGGTCTATATATAGTTATAGTAGGAATTTAGAAAAATAAGAAAGTTGTACAAAAAAGAAAACCTTATATTCTATTCCAAATCAAATAGGTTGATGGGGAAAACTCCCCACTTCGTAAATTAAGAAATATACTAAAAAGAAAATTCAGTATCTTGCTTTTTTGTCAACAAAAATAAAAATAAAGTATTCTTTATTTTTTGGAATTCGGAATAGAAGAATTCTTATTCTACAATATTCTAATTATAAGAGCGGAACGAATTCCATTTCCTATGGAGTTACTCAATAGGAAATGGAATTCGAGAGTTGGATTTTCGAACTGAAATGACTCAATTTTTGAGTCAGACCGATTTAGATTATTTCAACATGTTATGTTTTATTACTTATTTTACTTATTTTATTTGTTTGTCGCTCAAAAAACTTTTTGAATTCCCGGTAGAAAGAGATTTCCCTAAGGAAAACGCTTTTAACGCTGCCCAATACCCCTTACTTTTCCAAAAATTTTTACGAATACGCTTTTTTGATGCAGAAGTGCGTTTTTTTGGAACTGCCATTTAAATAAAAATTAAGAAATTACTCATTGGTATAGCTGGATGTGAAAGACATCTATTGTTCAAACAAAAATCTAAACTAAAGGAGTAGATAAGATGGGTGAAAAATATGGGAAAATCTCATAAATTATTACTAATTTATAATAATAAAAATCGAAAAAAAAGAAGAATATTTTTAGTAACTTGTGAAAGTTGGGAAAAATATGTTTAATTTGACTTGAATTTGAAAATTCCAAAGAGACTAGTAATTAGAGACTAGTAATAATTATAGACTAGTAATTTGTTTCTTTCTTTCATCTGATTTGACCAATTAAAACTTCTTGATTTGATAGAACTTCTTGATTTGAATATTGGAAGTATTTAGCAGAATAAATTAAAAAGAAATAAAAATTCAAAAATTATATTAAAGTTAGTGCATATCTTCATTTTTTTATTCACTCCTTTTTTAAAGTACATTGAATCGGAAACAATTAATATTAATTAAGAATTAAATAAGAATTAAAAAACTTTTTTATGGAACAGACATATCAATATGCATGGATTATACCTTTCGTTCCACTTCCAGTTCCTATGTTAATAGGAGTGGGACTTCTTCTTTTTCCGACAGCAACAAAAAATCTTCGTCGTATGTGGGCCTTTCCGAGTATTTTATTGTTAAGTATAGTCATGATTTTTTCAACTAATCTGTCTATTCAGCAAATAAATAGCAGTTCTATCTATCAATATGTATGGTCTTGGACCCTCGATAATGATTTTTCTTTCGAATTCGGCTACTTGATTGATCCACTTACTTCTATTATGTTACTGTTAATCACTACTGTTGGAATTATGGTTCTTATTTATAGTGATAATTATATGGCCCACGATCAAGGATACTTGAGGTTTTTTGCTTATATAAGTTTTTTCAGTACTTCCATGTTGGGATTAGTTACTAGTTCGAATTTGATACAAATTTATATTTTTTGGGAATTGGTTGGAATGTGTTCCTATCTATTAATAGGGTTTTGGTTCACACGACCCCCTGCGGCAAATGCTTGTCAAAAAGCGTTTATAACTAATCGTGTAGGGGATTTTAGTTTATTATTAGGAATTTTAGGTTTTTATTGGATAACAGGTAGTTTTGAATTTCGCGATTTATTCGAAATATTCAATAACTTGCTTTATAATCATGAAGTCAATTCTCCTTTTGTTACTTTGTGTGCTGCTCTATTATTTGCCGGTGCAGTTGCTAAATCTGCACAATTTCCCCTTCATGTATGGTTACCTGATGCTATGGAGGGACCCACTCCTATTTCGGCTCTGATACATGCTGCTACCATGGTAGCGGCGGGGGTTTTTCTTGTAGCTCGCCTTCTTCCTCTTTTCATAGTTATACCCTATATAATGAATTTGATCTCGTTGATAGGAATAATCACAGTATTATTAGGAGCTACTTTAGCTCTTGCTCAAAAAGACATTAAAAGGGGTTTAGCCTATTCGACAATGTCTCAATTG